AAACTCCTGAAGTTACGTCTTTCAGTACTGGGACTGAAGTCAAGTAGTTGAGACAAGCTGTTTGCTCTTTGTCAGGTGCCGTTAGTTAAGTTCCTTTTGTCCTATAGGTTCGCTCTAAAGGTCAGTGGTTCAAGTCAATAAGCGAGGAGGCCTTCTCACTCAAGCTCAAGCATTTACTTTTCTAGTTAGAGACCAACGTCTTGGGGCTAACGTGGGATCCGCTCAAGGACCTACTGCTTTAGGTAAATATCTCATGCGTTCTCCGACTGGAGAGGTCATTTTTGGAGGAGAAACTATGCGCTTTTCAAAAAAGGTCGGAAGAAATGCACCGGGTTTAAATATATATATATATATTTATATATTACCGGCTGGCTGCTTTTTATGCAAAAAAGACAAAACGGGATTTGATTTCCACTCATAAGGAAGGAAGGTTAGATATCTTTGACAGGGTTGTATTTTTGGTTGAAATGGGATGGTGTTCAAACTCCCGAAATGCAGTCTAGACAGCGGGCCCTCCCCTTTCTGACTGGACGGACTTGGGGAAGGGTCAATCCCCCCCGGAGCATGCTTCACAGCCACTCATTCGTCCTGACCAAATAGTAGAATCTATCTCTCAGCGATTCTTTTCTCCGCGAATCACCCCTTCCCAACCAGCCCGCCCGATCGATCTTGTAAGATCGGCTAATTCAAAGGGATTAATCTGGTCCGAAGTTGTCGGAACGAATCGTTTGCTTTATCGAACAAAGCTTTATTAGGGGGTCTTGGTTGGCCCCCTATTTTCAACAGCTGGCGTCGACCAGCTTTGCGATACGGACGGACACGAAGAAGAACGCAGGCAGCGGAAATGCAAAAGAGAAGAGCAAAGATTCCCGACCCAGAGCATGTTATTGACTCAACCACAAATCTGTTGAATGAAGGTAGCTTGCTTACTCTCAGCCACTAGTTAGAAGGAAATCCCTTGACTTCGCTTATGCCCTTATGCAGTAAAGAAAGCAAGTGAGGCGGGCTAAGATTCCATTCGAAGTAACGTAAGAGGATTCGATCTTGCACCGTCTTCAACTCTTCTCGGGATCCGGAGTTTTTCGAGAAAAGGTCCCATCCTTCAATATCATGATTGGGTCGACCAGGCCAGATCATGAGTGAAATATCATGATCGGGTCGACCAGGCCAGATCATGAGTGAATAGAAAATATAAAATGTACATAGCTGTTCCAGCTGAAATACTTGGAATAATTCTACCACTTCTACTGGGAGTAGCCTTTTTAGTGCTAGCTGAACGTAAAGTAATGGCTTTTGTGCAACGTCGAAAGGGTCCTGATGTAGTGGGATCGTTTGGATTGTTACAACCTCTAGCAGATGGTTTGAAATTGATTCTAAAAGAACCTATTTCACCAAGTAGTGCTAATTTATCCCTTTTTAGAATGGCTCCAGTGGCTACATTTATGTTAAGTCTGGTCGCTCGGGCCGTTGTACCTTTTGATTATGGTATGGTATTGTCAGATCCGAACATAGGGCTACTTTATTTGTTTGCCATATCTTCGCTAGGTGTTTATGGAATTATTATAGCAGGTCGGTCTAGTAATTAGGGGGCGGCCGTTCGGTCGCCTATGATACTAGGACCAATAGGTCAAAAATGGGTTTGTGCCGCAGGTGTTGAACGATCTACTCTACACAGGTGTGGGCTTACAGGGCTAGGGCTCATAAACCCTTTCTTTCATTCATCAATAGGGCCCTGGTCGGTCACTTTTCTGGACCGGGATCGATAAGTGGAAGTCATAAAATAAAAAAGAGATCTTTCTCTTCGCACCTCAGATCAAGAGGAAGGGTAGCTTGTCAAGCTGGCCTATAATATAATAAAAAGATTCGCTGTCTTTTAACCGGCTGTTCTTCTTTGTCAACGCTACTAAGGACCTATAGGTTCGCCTACTTGACTTATGAAAGATAATGAGAATGGGTTATTAAAAAAGGAAAAGGCGCTACTTAGCCCTACATTAGTAGAAGTAAGCGGCTGAGTTAGCCTAGCCTACCCTACTATACAATACATTAGTAGGGTATAGTAAAGTAGGCGAGCGAGTTAGCGAAGACGCTTAGGCTAATAGATAAGAGAGCGTCGGTGCGTAGCCTTCATTCTACTACGCTACGAAAAGGTTACGAAGTAACTTAGCTCGACGTTAGGAGAGTCAAGGGGGAAGGCCATACCTACATAGAAGAACCGCTGTTCGCTGCCTTTCTAAGGTCTAACCTTTCCCTACTGAAAAGGGGCCGCTTTGCACCACTGATAGACTACTTAAGATTCAATTCAAAAGGCCCTACTTAGTTTCGCAAGCCTTTGTCATTGTCAGTCAACTAAGTAGGGCCTGAGGCCCCCTGCGAATCCGTAAATCTAAGGAGCATGCCGCAACAAAAGGATGGTCCCCTATGCATCTCATTCTTTCCGGAAGGGAAAAAAAGAAGTACCCCCCATCATGGTGAACCTCTCCTTGTGATCGGGATGAGGTAGATGCCTCCCAGCCGGGGGGCGGATCGAATCGGAGTTTCCTTAGGTAGCCACCGACCTACAGTTATCCTTAAACTTCCGTGCTTGGTGGAGAAGAGGCGAACAAAGGTACGCTCGCTTGCTGTCTTGTTCTCTGTCGCGAACTGGGATTGCTCGCCAGCTAGGTCAGATTGGAGCAACATTGTATGAGAATTTTTTACCCATATTCGGGGACAAGGGGCGGAACGACCTCTCGATCTACTTACTGCAGCCCAGGAATAACAACGTCGTCTAGGCGTTCCCTGTTGCTCCGATCCCCCCTACGCCTAGGACGTTGTCTGGGCCAAGAGCCATAGTTAGTTGCTGTTTCCATTTGGTTGTTTTTTTCTCGTTGTTGATACCGGCAAGACCCAGCCAGATGATGTCTGCTGGTTGGTAGTGAGAGGACTCTTAGTACCTGCATACCCAAAAGGGGGCGCTAGTTAAAAAACAATAATTTTATTTTGTTTCTTGCTCTCCATTAGCAGCGGGAAAGGAGTCTATCTATCTGCCTAGCTTTGGTAGATTTCCCCCAACGCAATCCACAGAAATTCCACGAATCCCTTGGTGGATAAGTCCGACGACTCAGCAGCAGTGCGGAATTTAGTTTCTCGTCTGGTGGATCTGATCTATAGTTAGGGGGCAATACATACCAAAAGGTTCGAAGAAGGAACGCGCATAAGAGTATATAACCAACCCACCCTTCTTTATAACCTATTCACATTAGTGAAGCGGCTGGATGCATAAGGGAAGTGCACGTTTGTGAGACCTTAGTCGGGATGCATAGGGGAGTCAACCTACGAGCACGGAAGAGCGTGGTACCGCTGCCCCTCTCTAAGTAAAGGTAAGATTCTTAGCCCTGTTGATGACTCCATCTAAAATACAATAGGGACAGCCGTTTCCGGCTGCTCGTTTCGTATCTTGAAGAAAGTAGGCCTGCCTTTAAGTGAGAGGGGTCAGGTCAATAATAGCTATGCTATTGCCCTACTGATTTAAGGCCTCCGCCCGATCCCGAATGCGGGCGGGATTCGATCGTGGTCGATAATACGGTCGAAAAGACCAGCGAGCGAGATGGTTGTTAATAGTACTCCCTATCATTGCCTTATGAGTTATAACATCTTACAATCGTACCGATGTCTACTAAAACCTACGGGCGGGTGCTCCGCAACAGCGGCAGTAGTGAACATTGCTACTAAAGAAGGGAGAGGGGAGCCTCTACCGCGGTTAGGTTCCCTCGCTACTCTAGTTTTTGGTATATGCGTTCCGGGAGTGTCCAATTCCCTTGAATCGTACTACCGCTTGTCCCACCGGGAGGGAGGTTGTGTATCGCCAGATGTCCAATCCCATAGTATCTGGATTCGTAATACCGAACCCTATCTATTTGCACGATCGCGCATGGGCTCGTAGGAAGCAAACTCATAGTAAGCAAGAGGGCCGGGAAGGAGGGAGCGGGAACCAGAAAGATTCCTACGACGAACCCGAACCCCCCCTATCCCTATAAAGTAAAGCGAAATAGACCTTTATCTCCTTTCTATACTATATAAGAGTTGCACCAGCGACGTCCTTCTTCAGTTTGCTCTTAGTCTCCAGCGATTGAATATCCTTATCCAGCTCTTTGACCCGATCCATCAATTCTTGAATCTCTTTGTTCAGTTGTTCCTTCTCCTTTTTTTTAGCTTCTAAGTTCACCAGCTCTTCATGAGATTTCTTCGATCTCTCTATATACTCTTCTCCTTCTTGAATCTCAGCCATCAGCTTCGCCATTGCTACATCAGCCTCTTTCACCAAATAGCCTAGCTTTGCCCTCAAAAATCGACAATCGAAAGCCTTTTCTTCTGAATCCCTAATGTCAGCAAAAATGTCCTGCAGAGTATCCATAGGGGAATCCACTGTAAGCTCAGCGACATTTCTAACCAAATAGAAGAAGTCTGCCCAATCATTTTTCATCAGATCCTCTACTTGTTCAGGATCTAAATCCAAAGTTTTGAAATCCCCTGGGCTCTGAGGAAACAATTGCAGAAAATGGGGGTAAGCTAAGGCGGCCCATTCACTGCAGGACTTCGTCGGATTCTTGCTCTCCATGATCAAAAACTTGCTGAAATCGAGCTGGTTTGAATTGTGCATATCCAACCAAGAGTACCTTATTGAAAGCCTTTCCATCAGTAGGATCAACTTCTACAGTTGCATGATGGGCAGTTTTACTTTTTTTGGGGGGGACAGTCTTGTCCTGACTTGAGACAGTTGGGGAAGTTCTTTTGGAGGCCCTATGTTGAGTAAGGTGGGAGAAGCACTGCAAAAAAGAAGTAAGGGAAGGAAGGGGAGAGTTGATGGATGGCCTACCAAACGAAGAAAACGGAAGGAGCAAGTCATTCAGTTTACTGAAAAAAGAACTCTATCATAATTTCGTATAAAAAAAATATGCTGCTCTCTTTCTTCAAGTGAGAGATCGGATCGAAAAACCTCCGCCCAATAGTGCTTTCAGCGAAAGCCGGTCACCGGTGGCGTCGAAGCCTTCCTCACTCTTGAAGCCTTCAACAAAAGCCATTTAATTCAGTAGAGCTCAAGGCGGTATAGTCAGTGTGAAGTGTACTAACGCTTCACTGAATCTATCCCGGCCTTCTTTTTTATACAGGCGTATACAATCTCTCTAATTCAAAAAAGGGGGATTTTGCGTATATATATAAGGCTCCAAAAAACCAAAGTAGTGCTTCATAAACGAGGCGGCATCTCAAGTAGCCTTCACGGAGGCCCACTTCCATCCCGAGCCGTGAAATCTTATCTTTCTCCCATGCTTTCCGTTGGTCAACAACCAACAAAAGTTCTCTATAGTTTTTCACTACACCATTGGGATCCAATATAGATAACACCTCGGTTATAGTAGGAGCTGAGCTCTTCCGATAGCTTACTAGCTCTGGTAGTAAGGCTCTTCGGTCAATAGTTCCACTGGAATAAAAACCTGTATCACTGCTTTTCACATTTTTTCACAAGGAACTGCTCTTAAGATGACAACGAGACGGAGCACTAGAATCAGACTGATGCGCCACTTGCGCTCTCTTTGAGGGAGGGCTTGTGACAGGGTGAAAGCGGCCCAACCGGGCGAACCAACAACAACTATGTGTCCCAGGGGAAAGCTCGCTAAAAAGAGGTCTCATTGAAACGACCATACCATATAAGAATGATTTGCATAAAGATCCGGTCAAATGGCTATTGACGGAATGAAGAATTCGGCAGATAAAAGAAGCAAGCTTTCGAGGGGAAGAGAGTCTTCTTCCTTGGATGGGCTGGTTACCGCGTGCTCGCCCGCTTAGATCATTATCAAGCACTACGAGAGGGTAAGGTGGATGCGCTTGGCTTTAGACTGATTGACTAATAGAAAGATTGAAAAGGTCATGCTTGCAGACTCGAACTATACGGGTCTAAACCCCTGCCTTAGCTCTCCTCAGAGCACTAGTCAGAAGAATAGGCAGAATCAGACTCAGTCCCTCAGTCTGTGATTGACACAGGGAAATTGGAATAAACCGAGAGAATTACAGATTGAGTATGTACACTAGCCCTTCAAAATGAGACAGGACTAGACTGGCATTCGGGTAACCACTGAGCTCTCATCTCACACGGAGGGAAGGGAAGAAATGCCACTGCTTGAAAAGAAGTAGTATCCGGAATTGAAGCGGGAAGCGGTCCAGCATTTTATCACCCTGGAGAGATCTGATTAGAAGTGATTAAGCGGGAAAGGGAAGTTGTGAAGTTATTCCCGACTCTGCTAAACTAAATTCAGTGAACCCAAGGAAAGCCGCCTTAACTTGAGGGTAAGATCTTCACGATCTTAGTTCTCTTTGACCGGATTTGATGCTTTCAAAAAAAAAGGCTTTCGACTATCTATGTGAAAAGAGAAAGTCCAAGCTTTCGACAGTAGGCTTCACCTTGGAAACCCGCTATTTAGTTGGTGGCAAGACAGCTCTTTAGACCAATTACTAGAGGTAGCCCCTTCTACTCATGACGTGTCTGTGAGTCTGGAATAGAATTCCGTAGAAAGAAAGAAGAAGAGGGGACCCTGCAAATTAGAGGAGAAGATGAAAAAGAAAGGGAATAGAGGGCACCTCCTCATGTATCTTTGTCTTGCGCCCTATAATAGTCTTTATTAAATATAGGTGGGATTACTCGCCAAAAGCGAAGCCTTGAATCTCGTACTTTGACTCAGGGTCCGGGGTGAAGGGTTATACTTCTCCAAAGGGGGTTTCTGCGTCAACTGAAACCTTGGCCGGTGAATCAGACCTATTCACTTTTATAAAAGAAGCCTTGGGCCCGATCCTTGATTATCTGACGATTCAAATGAAAGCGGAACTCTTAATAATACAAGGTGACTAGCTCTAAGAAAGAGGTACCGATTAAGGGAAAGTAGGACAAATCTCCTTCTCAAAGGGGAATTCATCCCAAACAGCAGTCTAGTTCGTCCGTTTACTAGAGATGGGCGGGTTCCGTTGGTAAGGTAGCGCCTTCCGTTTCTACCTGCCCTCGATTGCAAGTCTGAAGTGGGAGTCTTCTTTCTTTCAGGTTCTTCCCTCGTGCACAGGGCAATAGAGAAGAAATCCTAGTCTTTAGATTGGCTAGAAAGGATCTGACTGCTTCTTCTTTCCTCGTCCCAGCCTTAAATAAATAGGCTAAAAGTCTCCTTTTGTCAAGTCTCCTACCGCCTCCAAATCAAAGCCTGGTATTGAGATCAAAGCCCTTATTTACTGGTAAGGTGGGAAAGTATTGACTTGTCCAAAGTAGCATTACGAAAACCAATCCAACCCAGGTAGCGAAAGTCCTACAGAGTTCAATTCAGATAGCCCTATTGGCTTTTGATAGCAATGGGGTCGGGATCAGCTAATCTCAGAAAGCTTGGGTCTGGCCCAACTTTAAAAAGAAAAAAGAGACTGGCCGTCTAAACTATGAAAATCAGTGAACCGAAGGACAACCCGAGGGTCTGAGTCTAATCGTGAAGTGAAAACCTGCTCAAAGTAAGGGATTTGGAGTTGAACTTAGTTCACATCACACATAAGGAGAGAAAGAAAAGTAGACCCTTTGTCAGTGAAATAGCTTTTTCATTCTCATACTTCTTATAAGTAATCTCTAAGGATGTTCTTTCTAAGGATTGGAGATAAATCAAACAGATGCTATAAAGACCTTCCTTAGATTATGAGAACGGAAAGACCCACTAGAAAAAGGAGATATAGAAAGTGTGCCGGGAAAGAGGAATGATCAAAAGGATAGAGATGCCCGCTAAGCAAAGGCAATGGGACCATGTTACAAAGATCAGACTGACTGGCTTTGATTGACTAGTCTCATGTTGATGGAATTGCTTGGTCCTCGTCTCCCGAATGAGAGAAAGTTGGTGCTCAGTCTGCTAAATTAAGAAAGACGGCCCTCTCTTTACGAGTTGCTAGTAGAATGTGGAATGCTCTAACCGGGCTAGGCGAACCAATCAGTTGGTCTTCCATCAGTGTACACCTATGTCTCAATCTAATGGTTAGGTCCAGATTCTTAATCCCACTAGTCTGATTACTATTGCCATGACGAATGAAGCTAGCAACTCTGTGCCAACGAATGCTGTGAGTGACGTCTGCTGGTGATTGACCTTCTGAGAATTCCGCTTTCTAGCTACTTAAAAAAATGAGTTTCCGGGGCGGATTCTCTAAATCAGTCTGACTCTCTTTTCCTGCTGCTAAAAGGGAAGCTCCGGCAAATGGATAAAGAAAGAAGCGAAAGATGACACGCTTGCACAACCCGCGCTAAGCTTGTACCCACGAAGGAGGGAAACGGTTAAAGGCGGGAAAACTTACCTTATCTTTCTTTTAAAGAAAGAAAAAAGGCTACTCTTTCCCGCGAGTATAGAAGGCAATGGTAGCCAGAGACCTCTAACTCCTATTACCACCACCCTTGTACATAGGGAACCCAGCTACTTGTACAAATGAGACTACCGCAGCTGCTACAGGCCCTTCGTCCCCTTACTCGATGTGGGAGTGTGCGGCTTCCTCCTCCGACACAGGGAGAACAACAATACCAGGAATATAGAAGTCAATATAGACTTTGACAACAGAAAACAGAAAGACAGGTAAAAAGACATATAGGAATTGGCCAAGCGAAACAATAGAGTACTGGCTCCCCCTTCGGTAGCTGTACCGGGCTGAGCGGAAGCAGGAGGGCTTATAGATGAAATCGTATTTAAACTAATCGCTTTAAATCGAACGTTTGAAAGGGCTAATAGGTGATTTTCTATCAAATAAATAAAAAACAGATTATTGTAAAGAATAATGCCCATACAAAGAGTTTTGCTCATAGAAGAGATGAATGCCAGTATTGTAGTAGTTGATTCTCTCTATTACTGTCCTATCTTCCTCTATAAAAAGTAGTACTGGCTTAATCTAAGCAGGAATTCCTTCTTTCACTAACAGTTCTTGAAGGAAGTTAGCTTCAATAAAATTTTCATACAAGGATCCTAAGGTTCCTAAGATACAGGAAAGTACCGACCGAACACAGCAACGACACCGACACCGGCATACGAACACAAGCGAACAGGCATACAGGCGTACCCACACGCACACATAGGCACAAGAATAAAAAGGCTAGAAAGACCCCCTTCATCTTTGTCTGCAGATGATGATGCTCTTCAATCTACCAAATACTCTCCTCCAAAGTAGTAACTAGGAGTTAAACCATGTTGGGAATGAACATCCAAGCCGGTAACCCGGAACTCTCACTAAGGAAGCGGGTTTTCCGAATGCATTCTCCTCCACGATTCGACTCTTGTCCATTTCTCACTTCTGAGTGAAGTGTGTGTTAAGTACGCATCTACTTCCTTTCCCGCTAGCGAGTAGAAGGAAGAGCTAAATGGCTTGACTTCCTTTCCCAACCCACGCCTCGGACGGAACTCTATTTATCAACTGATGGAGGGGCAAGCCCCACAAACCTCCATTCGACTTCCGGATAAAAGGCAACCCCCGAGATCCACACATAGATAGCGTTTACAATGAGAATTCGGATTGTTCCAACTAAAACGAAAAGAAGGAATTGAAAATGGAAAGGGGTAGACAGAAGCTCTCCACCCATCTTAAAAAGAAAGAAGCTACTTGAAGGTAGGACTGTAAGAGGGATGATACCTACCTATAAAAATCCTCACTAGATGAGGGCAACGATAGTTGGTGCTCGACCGAACCCTTGACCCTAACCCTGGGATGTGCCGGCTATTTGCCTTAGTTGATTTCTCATTGAGAACACAGGAAAGGTGATGTTGCCTCTTACGGGAATCAATCCATGGAGCTTCGCCCGGATAAAAGAAAATACCATTAATCAATCCATTTATGATATAGCCATAGCCGTAGCAGTAATAAAGTCAATCTATTTCAATATCGGTGGGTTCGGACAGTTGTCTTTTCTTTCTTCAACGGGAAAGGCATAAGGAAGCGAGAAAGAAGATGAATTGGTAGCGAGTTCTATCACTCGCATGAGGAAGGTCCCTGCACCCGAAAGAGAAACTGCACCTGAAGGAAGGGGTACAAGACAAGGAATAGAGAGAGAGCCCATTCGGCAATGCACATTGTTTCGGCCCAGCGTATGAATACACGGATTTTTCCAATTCCTATTAGTCCGCGTCTTAGATTGATATAGCTAGATACTCGCAGCCCTTCCGGCGGACCAAGGAGTACCCACAGCTGTCACGCTTCTCTGCTTGGCCTATGTTGAATAGGACTAGCAGAAATGGAAGTCCGACCAATCCATATAATGAATATGAGATGGGGAGTTTTCGAAGATAGGGAAGTGCCCGCTTCCCGCTAGAAAGAAAGCCAGGGAAGCTATCAATGACCTGCGTGCCCCCGGATAGGGGAGTCCTTTCTTTAGGCATTAAAAGCAGCTAAGCAGGAGTATATGTAGTAGCTTTTTGGCCTCTTTCCCTGGGCTTACTAAGGTCAGGACATACCAATCGTTTGAGTCAGTAGCGAGAGGCCCCTTGCAAGTAAATGAATCCACCCAACCATTCTTTCCTTCTACTACTCTGCCTTCCATATCTGCTTTCGAAGTCCCTTTTAAGATCCTCTAAAGAAGTGAATGACTAAAAGGATCAGGACGGAACGTAAGCACTGACTGCAAGCGGGCTGGAGGGCAAGGGCTTGTTGGCTTCACAGATTAACATATTCGCAAAGAAAGATAATATGCTCTCTACCTCCTATAAGGACTTATGAGTTGATGATCTTATCTTGCTCCCCCCTCAGAATGGTTACTGGACAAGGGCGGGAGCGCCATAACGTTAACTGCTTCAAAACAGGAGGTGCCGTTCTTTACTCGACCCTAGGGGGTGTCAACAGTGAGTTTCACAGGGGCGAAGTCGGCGGTAGCGCCTTTTTAGGACAAATAGAAGGGGTTTCCTACCCTGTCTGTGAGTAAGGGAACGCTCTTTCGCTGCCTTACTCTTTTATCTCAACTCGTGGGTTTAGCCCCTCCCCTGGATGCTTTCTTTTGACTTTCTTAGGTATCTTGCACTGAGGAGTCTACTAAGGTGAGGGTAATCCCTAGTCATAAGGCAAGTAGCCTTTCCTTTTTGTCTTTATCTGCCTTCTTTCCTTTAGCGCTTACGTTATATCCTTTTATCGTGCGTTAAGCCGGCTTGTTGGAACATCGTCCCTTCCTATCGCGATATCGTCCTATGGTTACTCCTCTTTTTCCCTTGTCATTAGTCTGCTTTGCAGGGTTATATTACTTTTATTTTTGCTGCTGCTAAGCGCCGAAGGGTTAGGACAAGCAACAAGTACCCATTTGTTAGCTCCGTCAAGAGCTATAGCAAGTCCCTAATACACCCTCCTTCCTTGGTTTGAACTTCTTACTTGGTAACTACTATTTTGGGAAATTAGGGAATAACTTCCTTCATTCCCTTCCCTAAAGTCAGGACGAGTCCGCGAATCGAGAATAGGAAGGAAAGAGTCATCTTCTTTAGTGGACTTTCAGTCAAAAAAAGGTGAACGAGAGCACACCCCTTCTTCGACCCTAGGGGTGAACTCTCTTTTCTAATTGCTGGTTTGGGAGTGAAAATTCGTCTTCGTTCTTCGGGCGCCTACTCCTTGTTCCACTTGAGGGGGATACCTCCTTGGTTTCGTAGATTATTAGTACTGCTATTCCAACACGGGCTTGGTTCAGGAGATGATTAGTCGTCTTCTCCCTGGCTTTCTTCTCGTGGAGATACGATTGAGGAAAAAGAAAGAAGTCAAGTAAAGAGCATGTCGGGCAGGTCAAAGGCGATCCCCCAATCTGGGGAGAATCGAGACGAACCTAAGCGAGGCCGATGAGTGATATGAACAAAGAAGCTCGTTTAAGTAATTGGAAGGACCATCGATTCTTCGGACGCCCAGCCTCGGTAAGTTGCATCTTAGTCCAACCGGTATCGTTTCATCGCATTTCTACTTTCTGCTTTCTAAGTTCCCAAAGCAAAGTAGTTATGAGTTGTAGTTCTCCGAAAGGAAGGAGAGGTTGTGCATAGCTCATTGGGGAACTCATATACTTAGAACCCGACCCGACATTGCTCACGCTGTTCATGTTGTCAGCCAGTTCATGGCCAGGGAAGGTATGCCGCTTCTCATGATACCAATAGGAAAGGGTTTACTCATCCACCATCGGGATTGAAGACTAGCCGAAACGGAAAGATGCGTGTTCATACCAAGCCAATGCCCCCACTACTTGATCCCAATACGAAGCGAATGGATACGAGGAGATGAAATCCGAGAACTTGTATAGAGAAGGATTTCTCAAATAGAGTGAAACCAAGTAACATTGCAAAGGCAAAATGATAGTAGGGTCGGGATATCCCCGCCCTCCTCCTCAGGTAGGACATTCCATACAAATCTTTCTGATCCTCAATTACAATCAATCAAACAAGAGCTTTTACCAAGCAACACCGTAGTTGTTTGTGTAGGCAGAATCTAGTTTCAAATCATAAGATGACAAAAAGGTACCTAGGAGTTCGCAGGTATGATAGAGTCCGTTGAGCGAGAGCTCTTCTGTTTGACCAGTCGGTCTTTACTAGAAACTTGATTATAGAATCAAAAAGAGTGACTATGAAATATGAAATCGGATTTCCTCGGAATTGCTAGTATAAGAAAAAGTATAAGGAAGGTCAAGGGAAGGAATAGCCATACGGTTTCGGGAAGCCGCTGCTGGTCTTTTCTGTTGTTGCTGTGATCAATGAATACCGGGCTCAAGGCCAACCTCTCCACTCAGGGTCAGGAACGGGATAAGAAGAAGTAGGACAGGCTCGAGGTCAATTCTTTCTTTTAGGAGAGATCCCACCCTACCCTTCTTTAGCGCTTGTTCTGAATAGAATAAGCCCTTCCTTCTCGGTGAAGCAAATCAACCAAATTACCTTCCAGAACGGAGATTCAAGAAGAATTGTTCCCCATAATAAATAAAGCAAAAATCTGTTAAGGTCGGAATCTTGATGCCTGCTGCTTGACAACACTAGCCTTGCTGAATAGTTATACACCTAGCTGCGTACAAGAGACGTCTGCTTGTCTATGAGAGAAGGGCAAACTGGTCACCAATCCGGGAGGAGATACTCATCCTAGGTAAATTAAGATGTTTAGACCGATCAAATAGCCAGCCGTTGGGAGATGCTAACGGTCACGAAAGAAAGTGTAAAATTGGTTTACTCAGGTTGTCCCTAAAAAGAACAGATTAAAGGGTAATAGTTCAACCTTCTGCGGGATTCAGAGAGATTTTATTTAAACAGGGACAGTGGTAGAAACTCAAGGTTAGGGATATAAGCCTTAAAAACCAAAGCGCTTTAAAAAAGCCATGTACCCGCGGTTTACCGTACTAGCTAGTCACAACTAGCCGCCTCTAAGGGAACGAACCCTTATATAATTGAAAAAACCGGGTGAGGGAACTTTACAGGTTGCCTGAAACGAGGGTGTACCTTCTGTTAACATATATTCCCACACAAAAGCAATGAGTGACCAAACCGATCAGGGTACGAAATGGTACTATGTCAACCAGGGCCTGGGCCGATCGCTTGAGCTGCACCTGACAGGGGCCCTTATCACGTAAGGTACAAGTCTTATACGAAAAAGAAGTGATAGTATAGGTAATGGAACTAGCGATAGCTTTGTTATGAGCTTGTTCTAGTAAGGGCTCGCGATCCCTTGCTTGTTTGATTCCTTTCCTTTTATTCAATCTCTCTCTTCCCTTTCCTTTAGAACTCTACTGGTGACTAAGGAATAAAAACAAGCTCTTTTGTACCACTTCAATCGCTAGCCTGTAATCCAGCCTAGCAGACTGAAGCAAGGAATCCTAGAGTTCCCAAAGCTTCGTTTAGGAGAGCCTACGGATCTCTTTAAAGTAAAGTACAATATCGACTTGAATGAAACTATAGCACAGAGGAATGCTAGCGAGCGCTCATATGCAAGAACAGGAGCTCGGACTCTTGTTGTAGTTCGAGCCTTAGAAGGAAGCAAGCGAAGGGATAGGAAAGCAAGGCATCCTATAAGCACAGAGGTAATAGGCAGGCAGTTAATCGATTTCAGTATTCAAGATATCTCCTGCCCTTTCATACTCGTATACTTCTGTAATAGGCTTTCTCCTACGGTACTTGCCTAGGAGCGAGAACTCCAGTTCAAACGTTTCAAGTGTAGCAGAGGAAAGGTAGCGATTAGTTGTTGACTTTTATAGAAGCAAGGTAATGCAATTAAGATCAGAGTCAAGCCAGGAAGCCGGAGAGTGAAGAGAAGTTCTGAAAGAAAAGACATTCACAGCTATCTCATATAGGAGAGTGCGTATAGTTTTGGACATCTATTGACTTTCCTTACTTTAAGGAATTAAGGAATGGTTAAGTCAAACATAGCAGTCTTAAGCAAATTGGTAGTAGCAGTACTGGTAAGCAGTTAAGCTCTTAACTTTTATTAAATAGTTATCTGCTCTTCCCTTTAGAACCCAAAGACTCTACTTATGCGCTAGGGACTATCTGCAAGTACTTTCCTTTGAGCTAAGCCTCTGTGCAATCGCAATCCGTACGAAATCTGTCTTAAATAGATCTCCTGCCCTTAACTCTGGTACGGGACTATCTGGAAGTGCAAGGCTGGCTATAGGGGCATCGGTCGCATGCATAGGGGGTGAGGTCGCATAGACGAGTGCAGCTAGGAAATAAGCCCATTAGAGGAAAGCCAGTTCAAGAGTGAATGAGTGAAGGAAGGTAAAGGCTTGTCTAGTACTTCTTATGCGCAATGAACTCAAGCTCCTTCCTTTGGACCATAAGCCGGAAGCAAGGCCGCTAAGGGCCGATAGGCTAATAAGCTAAAAGAGTGCAGCAAGCAGCAAGGAATCCTGAGATACTAAGCCTTGCATCAGTCTCGACCTATTTGATTTAAGTCTCAGGCCTGTTACAGCTATCAGATAAGGGGATTTACTGAACCTCTAAAAAGTCTCGAAAATAGGCTTTTCAGGCTACAGAGTGAATGACACTTTAGAAAAGAGGAATGCTAGCGAAGTTCAGAGTCAGGGCGTTAAGCATCACCGCCATTGATGTGAACTGTGAGTCATTAGTTTGTTTGGTCTATCACCATGAAGGATGCACTTGCGTGGTCGTCTTCTTATTGAATTCCGTTCCGTCAGGGGGAAGGACGAAATTCGGTAGCAGCGGGGTATCGAGTTATTGGTAACACCGCCTCATTTCGGAACCGGATCGAAACCCGACTCACTTAAATGTCCTAGCGAGGGGTATCGATAAGGGTTGGATGCGAACCCCTCCCATGAGAAAGAAAGGAGCCTAGCATTTTCTGTCCATTCCTGATCGAACTCCCTCTCTGTCACTCATGGAAGTGGGTGGGCTTATCTATCAACTTGACCTTACCCTTTCTCTTTGGCTATCTTGAGCTTGCTTCTGCTGTGCTGCCTCGAGAGAGGCTAGCTGGGCTGCTAGGCTTTTCCTCTCTGCTTCTTTCTGGCTGATAAGATGAGAAGCTCTCTTGAAGTCTTTGACTGATGTAACAATCTCATATAATTCACTCTCCAGGACGGCAATCTTGGTCTTGACTTCAGTAATAAGGCGTTGTAGCAGACTAAACTTAGAAGAGATCTGCTCAGATAACTCCTTCTGCTTCTGGGAGATTTGTTGAAGGACTTGGTTCTGTTTGCTAGCATTTTCTGCCTGCCAGTTAAGAGCAGCTTCAGCAGCTGTAATTTGCTTAGTAGATCCGTCGGCACCTCGGGCTGTTGGATTTTGAATCTTCCAGACATGCTTGGTGTTTTTCCATTCCATTCTTATCTTTCCTTATCTGTGCAGACGACGTCTTCGTCCCCTTCTGCTTCTTCTGCTTCTTCAAGACCTAGTCTACAGAAGGATCTGATGAAGGAGAAGCCAGGCTATGAAAGACTTTCGAAGGGTAAGGCGCTAATCCATTCAATCCATCCGTTGGTTCTAAGGTCTGATAACTGTCCCTCCAAAGACCTCATGATCTAGGGCCTATAAAGATATAGTTCTAGCAGGTAAAGAGAGTAGGTAAATAAAGGTAAAGACGGTAATGCCTACGTGTCTGATTCCAGGCTTATAGGGTGGTAACTCCATGCTCCTAGGATTCCGATCTAAAGGTAAGGGAATCATAGTAGCGTATTTTACGGACTTCTATGCCTTCCTGGCTTTATAAGAGGTTGGGCAGCATCACTTGGTCGGCCTTTCACTCACTCCTTCCATTTCTTCGTCTTTTTCTTTTTGAAAGACTGATTTTATTTAGTGCATGCATCTTAGTACAGCTAAAACACAAAAGGGATGGACATAGCAAGCCTTTTGTTTTGACAAAAAGAGATTCTCTGACGACTTGTACAGGAAGTCGCATAGGATTCAGTGCTAGATATGTATTTTAATTACCCACTATCGCCCAATTTCCTGCTTGGAATGGGGGTGACTTCCCAGCCTAGAACTCTTTCAGACAGAGTGGCGGGATGGATAGTAGCATTGATCAAGGGGGCTGCCGGAGCCTGGATGGTTGCAACTTGGACTGTTTGGGCGAGGGCCCATTGCATGACATCATCTGGGATGTGGTCGTAGTCAAACACTTCTTTCAGCTCTGTATAGCTTAGGGCTCTGTTCAAATGCTCCACCAACAAGTCTGCTTCTGGATCATCCTCTGCTAAGGCAGTGAGCAAAGCTTGTGGCTGATAGACATAAGCTGGTTTCGGGAAAGTCACAGAGATGTGTGGAACTTCTCCCAGACCTGGGATCGCGGGGTCCCTTCCTTCCAGTTTAGCTAGTCTTATCTCTCGCTTTTCAGCAGCGATTCTCTCCTTGTCTTTTCTGGTAGGCTTGTATCCTAGCCCAAATCTGTCTCCATTCTTTTCCGCACCAATGGGGTTAGCCATTCCTTGCAGAGAATGCCCTATACCTTTTCCGGGTTTGTAACCATTTTCGATCATCACTTTAGCTACCATGAGACTGGCCTCAGGAATCTTGGGCTTGGGGATAGCTGTCCCTTCTGCAACGTAAGTTGTTGATATGACTTGAATGGAAGAAAGGCATCTGGCGCCAAGTCGTTCTCGATGTCAATAAAAGGGATGCCAGAGGATTGCAGAACCATGAGGTCTTCCTCAGCATGTACGGTGACCAAGTGGTCTTTGATGACATATTTGAGACTCTGATGCAGGCTAGAAGGAACAGCTCCAGCTGAATGAACCCAAGGTCGCCCAAGCAAGAGATTGTAGGCTGCTGGGATATCCCTGAAATGTAATCTCGAAGGTGTGGGGGCCAATTTCGACGTGTAGATCCACTTAATAGGGAGTCTCGGATTTCGGATGAACGCTTTCAATCGGTCTACTCGCTGCTAGGGAGGAAATCATCGTTCAGTCAGTGGGCCAGCAGATCGATTCATCTTATTCCCCAAAGGCACCCGATCCAAGCATGGATGGATAGTCTATTTTCTCTCTTACTGCTGGGCTAGCGGATAGAATAAGTTCTGAGGCGGGTTGCTAAGCCAA